AATGAGATGCCTGATTAAAGGGTTATCTTGATAGGATAAATAAAGTAAAAATATTACTCTCATTATATAAGATAGAATTAAACTATCACCTTTAGTATCAAAAACTAATGTGCATCTTACACCTCAATATAAAAAGATAAGCTAATTAAGCTAATGGGTTCATACCCCAATCATGAAGGTAATATCCTTCTCTTTTTAATGTACAACAACTCTATAAAACTTCTTTTCCTATCATCGTTGATGATAGGAACGATCCTGTCCATTTCTTCAAACTCCTGATTAGGAATCTGAATAGGACTAGAGATCAACTTACTATCTATTATTCCCATATTAACAGATAATAAAAATTCAATAATTAATGAACCAGCAATTAAATACTTTATTATTCAATCAATAGCATCAACAATATTATTAATTTCAATCTTAATTATTCAAATAAAATATGGAATGTGATGAGATAATAAAAACATTCCATCAATAATAATTATGTCAAGAATAATAATAAAAATAGGAGCAGCACCATTTCACTTTTGACTTCCAGAAGTAATATCATCAACAAGATGAATTAACTGTCTTATACTAATAACATGACAAAAAATTGCTCCAATAATAACACTATCATACTGCATTAAAATAAGAAGATTCCTATTTGTAGTAATCATAATAGGAATTATTGTTGGAGCAATAGGAGGTTTAAATCAAACATCACTACGACAAATTCTAGCATATTCATCAATTAGACACCTAGGATGAATAATTAGATCTATAACCATCAAAGAAAATATCTGAGAATTCTATTTTTTAATTTATTCAACATTAAATGTAATTATCATCTTTATATTCAAAACAATAAATTTATTCTTCTTAAATCAAATCTATTCAGCAAGATATTTCAAAACAGAAATTAAATTCATGATAATAACATCACTTTTATCTCTAGGTGGACTACCACCATTACTAGGATTTCTACCAAAATGAATTGTAATACAATCATTAATTGACAATAAAATAACAGCTCTAGTATTATTAATAATTACATTCACAACCATCACATTATACTATTATATACGAATTAGATTCTCAGCAATTATTATACTACATAATGAAAACTCATGATTAACAAGAATTAAAATAAATAAATTAGTAGTAGCTCTACCTGTTCTATCAATAATCTCAACAATAGGACTAATTTGTACATCAAACTTCATATTATTTTACTAAGACCTTAAGTTAATAAAACTAATAACCTTCAAAGTTATAATTAAAAGTTATTCTTTTAGGTCTTAGTAAAATAATATTTTACACCCCTAGAATTGCAGTCTAGAATCATAATTGAATATAAGACCAACAATACTATGATAAGAGAGAAAATGTTCCCATAATTAGATTTACAATCTAACACCTAATAATTCAGCCATCTTATCATCTTCATTACCGCAAAAATGATTATTCTCAACAAACCATAAGGACATTGGTACATTGTATTTTATATTCGGGGCATGAGCTGGAATAGTAGGAACATCAATAAGAATAATTATTCGAGCTGAATTAGGTCAACCAGGAACAATAATTAATGATGATCAAGTATATAACGTAATTATTACAGCCCACCCATTTGTTATAATTTTCTTCATGGTTATGCCAATTATAATTGGAGGATTCGGAAATTGATTAGTACCATTAATAATTGGAGCTCCAGATATAGCTTTTCCACGAATAAATAATATAAGATTTTGATTATTACCACCATCATTAACACTCCTACTAATGTCTTCTTTAGTAGATAATGGAGCTGGTACAGGATGAACAGTATATCCCCCACTAGCTAGAGTCATTGCTCATAGAGGAGCTTCTGTAGATTTAGCAATTTTCTCATTACATCTAGCAGGTGTTTCCTCAATTTTAGGAGCCATTAATTTCATTACAACAGCAATCAACATACGATCAAATAATATAACCCTTGATCAAACACCATTATTTGTTTGATCAGTAGCAATTACAGCCTTATTACTTTTATTATCATTACCAGTATTAGCTGGAGCAATTACTATATTATTAACCGATCGAAACCTTAATACATCATTCTTTGACCCAGCAGGAGGAGGTGATCCAATTTTATATCAACACTTATTTTGATTCTTTGGTCACCCAGAAGTTTATATTTTAATTCTACCAGGATTTGGTATTATTTCACATATCGTTTGTCAAGAAAGAGGAAAAATTGAATCATTTGGAACAATTGGTATAATTTATGCAATATTATCAATTGGATTAATAGGATTTATTGTATGAGCTCATCACATATTTACAGTAGGAATAGACGTAGATACACGAGCTTACTTCACCTCAGCAACAATAATTATTGCTGTACCAACAGGAATTAAGGTATTCAGATGAATAGCAACATTATACGGAACTAAATTCAAATTCAATCCGCCATTATTATGAGCATTAGGATTTATTTTCCTATTTACAATAGGAGGATTAACTGGTCTTGTACTTGCAAATTCATCTCTAGATATTGTTTTACATGACACATATTATGTAGTAGCACATTTCCATTATGTATTATCTATAGGAGCAGTATTTGCAATTATAGGAGTTTTTATTCAATGATATCCACTATTTACTGGATTAACACTTAACAATAAATGATTAAAAATTCAATTCACAATTATATTTATTGGGGTAAATATAACATTTTTCCCTCAACATTTCCTAGGACTAGCGGGTATACCTCGTCGATACTCAGACTACCCTGACAATTATTCTTCATGAAATATTATCTCAAGAATAGGATCTACCATTTCGTTAATTAGAATCATTATATTCATCTTAATTTTATGAGAAAGAATAGTATTAAATCGAACAATAATATTCAGAGAAAATATATTAAGATCAAATGAATGACTTCAAAATAACCCTCCTGCAGAACATAGATATTCAGAAATTCCACTAATCTCAAAATTCTAATATGGCAGATTAGTGCAATAGATTTAAGCTCTATAAATAAAGGTTTGACCTTTTATTAGAAAATATGGCAACATGATCAAACTTATCATTACAAGATGGAGCTTCACCATTGATAGAACAATTATCATTCTTCCATGATCACACAATAATAATTCTAATTATAATTACAGTTATTGTAGGATATGCACTTAGATACATATTATTAACAAAATATACAAACCGAAATATACTTCATGGTCACTTAATTGAAACTATCTGAACAGCATTACCTGCAATTACATTAATCTTTATTGCATTACCATCATTACGATTATTATATTTACTTGATGATTCATCAGATGCTATAATTACAATTAAAACAATTGGACGACAATGATACTGAAGTTATGAATATTCAGATTTCATTAATGTAGAATTTGATACATATATAACTCCTGAAAATGAATTAAATACAGATGAATTCCGACTTTTAGAAGTTGATAATCGAACAACATTACCTATAAATACAGAAGTTCGAGTATTAACTAGAGCATCTGATGTACTCCACTCATGAGCAGTACCAGCTTTAGGTATTAAAATTGATGCAACACCAGGACGACTAAACCAAGGTATATTTATAATTAACCGTCCAGGTCTATTTTTCGGTCAATGCTCAGAAATCTGTGGAGCTAATCATAGATTTATACCAATTGTAATTGAAAGAACCTCAATTAAACTTTTCATTAAATGATTATCTAACATAATATAAGGAGTTAGTTAAAATATAACATTAGAATGTCAATCTAAAATAACTAAAAATAGTACACCTTGAGCCATCAGATGACTGAAAGTAAGTAATGGTCTCTTAAACCAAAAAATAGTAAATTAACGTTTACTTCTGATGAGGTAAATTATAAACTTAATCCCTCAAATATCACCAATAATATGATTTTCACTATTCATTATATTCTCAATAACAATAATACTATTTAACCAATTAAATTTCTTTTCTTATAAACCAAATAAAATTATAAGAAGTAACAATAAATTAAAAAAAAAAAACATTAATTGAATATGATAACAAATCTATTTTCAACATTCGACCCATCAACTAATTTATTTAATTTATCATTAAATTGAACTAGAACATTTCTTGGACTATTATTAATTCCATCAATATTTTGATTAATACCTTCACGAATTAATATTTTATGAAATAAAATAAATTTAAATCTACATAATGAATTCAAAACATTATTAGGAAAAAATTCATTTCAAGGATCAACACTAATTCTAATTTCAATTTTTATCATAATATTATTTAATAATTTTATAGGACTATTTCCATATATTTTTACAAGAACTAGTCATATAACATTAACATTCTCAATTGCATTACCAATATGAATAAGATTTATATTATTTGGATGAATTAATAATACTAATCATATATTTACACATCTTGTTCCACAAGGAACACCAAATGCACTTATATCATTTATGGTACTAATTGAAACAATTAGAAATGTTATTCGGCCAGGGACCCTAGCTGTACGATTAGCTGCAAATATGATTGCAGGACATCTTTTATTAACATTATTAGGAAATACGGGGCCATCACTAACAACAAGAATTATATTATTTCTAATTATTGGACAAATATTACTTTTAATTCTTGAATCAGCCGTAGCTATAATTCAAGCATATGTATTTTCAATTCTAAGAACATTATATTCAAGAGAAGTTTACTAAACTTATGTTAACAAATAATAACAATCACCCATTTCATATAGTAGATTATAGACCATGACCTTTAACTGGAGCAATCGGAGCAATAATTTTAACCTCGGGAATAACTAAATGATTCCATATATTTAATATAAATTTATTAATAATTGGAATAACTGTTATTGTACTAACAATAATTCAATGGTGACGAGATGTAGTTCGAGAAGGCACATTTCAAGGTCTACACACCAAATTAGTATCAAAAGGACTACGATGAGGAATAATTTTATTTATTGCATCAGAAGTCTTATTTTTCGCCTCATTCTTCTGAGCATTCTTTAATAGTAGATTAGCACCAACAATTGAATTAGGAATAAAGTGACCTCCAATAGGAATTCAACCATTTAATCCAATACAAATTCCACTACTTAATACTGCAATTTTACTAGCCTCAGGAGTTACAATTACATGAGCACATCACAGAATCATAGAATGTAACCATTCACAAGCATTACAAGGATTATTCTTTACAGTAATATTAGGATTTTATTTTACTTTACTACAAATATATGAATATTGAGAAGCACCTTTTACCATTGCAGACGCAGTATATGGATCTTCATTCTTCATAGCGACAGGGTTCCATGGGCTACATGTAATCATTGGTACAACATTCTTATTAACATGCCTAATTCGACATATAATAAACCAATTTTCATCAAATCACCACTTTGGATTTGAAGCAGCAGCATGATACTGACACTTTGTTGAAATAGTATGATTATTTTTATATTTATCAATTTACTGATGAGGTAGATAATTAATTTTTCTAGTATAATTAGTACATTTGACTTCCAATCAAAAAGCTTGAAGATATCAAGAAAAATAATTATAATATTAATAACAAGAATTACTATTAGATTTTTATTACCAATAATTGTTATATTATTAGCAACAACTCTATCAAAAAAATCAATTAATGATCGAGAAAAAAGTTCACCATTTGAATGTGGATTTGATCCTAAAAGATCAGCACGAATACCTTTCTCGATTCAATTCTTCCTAATTGCAGTAATCTTCCTAATTTTTGATGTAGAAATTGCATTAATTTTACCAATTGTAATTATCATAAAAACATCAAATATTACAGTATGAACATTATCAACAATATTATTTATTATTATTCTATTAGTAGGACTTTATTATGAATGAAATCAAGGAGCACTTAAATGAGCTAATTAGGGTTATAGTTAATTATAACAGTTGGTTTGCATCCAAAAAGTATTGAAATATCAATTAACCTTAATTTTAAATAAGAAGCGAAGTATTGCAATCAGTTTCGACCTGAAATTTGGCATAAAAATGCCCTTATTTATTAATTGAAGCCAAAGAGAGGCGTATTACTGTTAATAATATAAATGAACAATAGTTCCAATTAAGGAAATGTAAAGCCAATATAAAAGCTGCTAACTTTTTATAATAGCGGTTAAACTCCGTTAACATTTCTATTTATATAGTTTAAAATAAAACATTACATTTTCACTGTAAAAATAATAACTTAATATTTATAAATACCTAAAAATAAAAATATTTCCCTAACATCTTCAATGTTATACTCTACACAATAAGCTATTTAGGTATAAAAAAAAAAAAAAAAAAAAAATAAATATTCAAAAAACGAAAGTTAATAAATAAACCTTAAAATTAGAATCATATAAAGACTGAATATAATTAATTAAATAAAGAAAAAAGGAATATAAACCTTGACCACCAAGCAATTCACCTCAACCAGAATCAAAAGACTTTAAAGAATAATAACCAAATCTTAAAGGTAAATATCTAACATAATTAGTTGAAAGAAAAGGTATAAATCACATTGAACCAGTAAATATAACGAAAGATAAAAAATTTAATGAAAATAATTCATAAGAATAAACAAAATCAGAAATAATATAACCAAAATAAGACCCTAAAATAATTGTTAATAAAGTTAAAAACTTTAAATATCAAGGTAAAACAACTAAATAAGGAACAGGAAAAATTAATCAAGATAAAAGTCTTCCACCAAAGACAGCAACAATAAGTAATCCAATCATACCAAAAGAAATATAATAACTATTATCATTAAAAGAATAAGAAGAATAATAATTATTATCACCAGATATTGAATAATAAAACAAACGAAAAGAATAAGAAGCTGTTAAACCAGTAGAAAAAAAATATAGAAAAAAAATAAAAAAATTAACTCAACTTAAACAAACAATTTCAAGAATTAAATCCTTAGAATAAAAACCAAGTAAAAAAGGTATACCACATAAACATAATCTAGAAACATTAAAACAAATAGAAGTTAAAGGTATAAAATGGATAATAGAACCCATAAAACGAATATCCTGAGAATCTCGCAAATTATGAATTATAGAACCTGCACACATGAATAATAAAGCCTTGAATAAAGCATGAGTTAATAAATGAAAAAAAGCAAGATCAGAATAACCCATTGATAAAATTCTTGTTATTAAACCAAGTTGACTTAAAGTAGAAAGAGCAATAATTTTCTTTAAATCAAATTCAAAATTAGCTCCAAGACCAGACATAAATATAGTTAAACAACCAATAAAAAGAATATATCAACCAAAATCATAAACCATTAATATTGGATTAAAACGAATCAATAAATAGACACCAGCAGTAACAAGAGTAGAAGAATGAACTAAAGCAGAAACAGGGGTAGGCGCTGCCATGGCAGCAGGAAGTCAAGAAGAAAAAGGAATTTGAGCTCTCTTAGTTATAGCAGCAAGAATAATTAATAAAGTAATAATTTTTATTTCAAAAGAATCAGAAATAAAATAATAATAGTAAATATAATTTCAACTACCAAAATTTAATATTCAAGAAATAGAAATCAAAATAGCAACATCACCAATACGATTTGATAAAGCAGTTAATATTCCAGCATTATAAGACTTTACATTTTGATAATAAATAACTAAACAATAAGATACCAAACCTAATCCATCTCAACCTAATAAAATTCTAATTAAATTAGGACTAATAATTAAGAACGCTATGGATAAAATGAATATTAAAACGATCATAATAAAACGATTAATATTCCTTTCATTATGCATATAATCATTTCTATAATAAATAACTAAAGAAGAAATGTATATAACAAAAGATATAAAAACTAAAGACATTCAATCAATAATGAAAGTTATCACTACCATAGAACTATTTAAACTAAATAATTCCCACTCAATAAATAATCTATAATCAATTATTAAATAATAAATACCTAATACAAAAAATAAAGTTCTAAACAAAAATAAAAAAAAACTCAATGAACAAATAGAAAATAAATACACGACTTAAGATGAAAAGATCATATCATTGATTCCACAAAACAACATTTTAAATTAAAATACTTAAGTATTAAAAATAAAAATATTCACCCTTTAAACATAACAAATTAAGAGGAAATCAATGTAAGAATAAAAGATGATATTCACGAAAATAACCTAAAGAACAAGTATAAACACCAGAATAATATAAACCATGTTGAGAATAAGAATATATATATAATGTATATACAGCTCTAAAAAAAGATAAAAAAATTAACAATAAAATTATATAAGAAGATCAAGAAATAATTCTATTTAATAAACTAAATTCTCCTAAAAGATTTAAAGACGGAGGAGCAGCCATATTAGAAGATCTTAAAAGAAATCACCAAATAGTTATTCTAGGTATTAAATTAATTATACCCTTGTTAATTAATAATCTACGACTACCTAAACGCTCATAAATAATGTTAGATAAACAAAATAAACCAGAAGAACATAATCCATGACCAATTATTAAAGATAAAGAACCCATACAACCTCATCAATTTATAGTTATTAAACCACAAATAACTAATCTTATATGAGCAACAGAAGAATAAGCAATTAAAGACTTTAAATCAACTTGACGAAAACAAACAAATCTAATAATAACACCACCTAACAATCTTAAAGATAAAACAAAATAATTAAATCTTAAACCCAAACAAGAAATAACCTTTATTAAACGAAAAATACCATAACCACCCAACTTCAATAAAATACCAGCCAAAATTATTCTACCAGAAATTGGAGCTTCAACATGAGCCTTAGGGAGTCAAAGATGAAATAAAAAAATTGGTATCTTAACTAAAAAAGCAAAAATAGAAAAAACATAAAACAAAAAATAAAAAGAACCAAAATCAATTAATAAAGGATAATAAAGAGTATTAAATACATCATTAATCCTAAACAAAACCAACAATAAAGGTAATCTAGCAACTAAAGTATAAAACATTAAATAAACACTAGCCTGTAAACGTTCAGGTTGATAACCTCAACCCAAAATCAAAAACAAAGTAGGAACCAATCTAGATTCAAAAAAAATATAAAAAGAAAATAAATTTAAACTAGAAAAAGAACAAAACAATATAATTAATAATAATAAAACAACAAAAACAAAAAAATTTGGATGATAAGAAGAAGAATAAATTGATCTTCTCGCAGTAATTATTAAACAACAAATTCAAAGGCTCAATAAAATTAATATAAAAGAATAAAAATCAACACCAAAATAATAACTAATCATTCTTAAATCAGAATAAGAATATAAAGAAATTATAAAAATAAAACTTAATAAAAAAATTAAAGAATGAACTAGTCATCAACAATTACCTAATAAACAAATAGGGATCAAAAAAATAATTATAAATAAGTACTTTAACATAAACTTAAAAAGAAAGAATTAAAAAAATCATTACCATGAGAACGAATTATTGAAACCAAAATAGAAAGACCCAAAGCACCTTCACAAACAGAAAAAACCAAAAAAATTACAGGAAAGAAATAATCATAATCAAACTCAATAAGAAATAAAACAATTAATATAAATAAAGAAAGAACAATATATTCTAATCTCAATAAAACTACTAATAAATGTTTACGCTTCGAACAAAAAACATAAACACCAGAAAAATAAATTGATAAACAAGTAAATAAACCAAATATAGACATTAGTTTTAATAGTTTAAAAAAAACATTGGTCTTGTAAACCAAAATTAAGAAAATACTTTTAAAACTTCAAGGGTAAGAAATTAATTCCCATCATTGATCCCCAAAATCAATATTTTCATAAACTAACCCTTGATATGATAAAAATAATAATTATAAGATCATCAAACCTAATAAACATTAATTTTATAAAAATAAACCATCCAATATCCATCATAATAACTATTATTATTCAAACCTTATTTATTAGAATAATAACAGGAACAATAATGGAAAGATTTTGACTATCATACATTTTATTATTAACATTCCTAGGTGGTATAATAGTTTTATTCATTTACATTACAAGAATTGCATCAAACGAAATACTTAAAATTAAAATCAACAGAATCATTATTATTATTTACATAATAATTATTTTATCAACATTAATATACAATGTCGATAAAATAATATCAACAGAAATAATTAAAAACTCAGAAACTATAAATCTAAACTACTCAATTAATCTCAAAGAAATATCAACCTCACTAGTAAAATTATATAATAACCCAACAGTTATTATTACAATTATAATAATAATTTATCTATTTATTACATTATTAGCAGTAGTAAAAATCACAAATATTAACCAAGGACCTATACGTAAAATAAGATAAACTAATGAACAAACCTTTACGAATTAAACACCCAATAATTAAAATTATTAATAATTCACTAATTGATTTACCAGCACCAATAAACATTTCAATATGATGAAACCTTGGATCATTATTAGGAATATGCTTGATAATTCAAATTGTTACAGGTCTATTCTTAACTATACATTACACACCAAATATTGAAATAGCATTCTCAAGAGTAGTACATATTTGCCGAGACGTTAATAATGGATGATTAATCCGAACATTACACGCAAATGGAGCTTCAATATTCTTCATCTGCATATATTTACATGTAGGACGAGGAATTTATTATGGATCATATATGTATATAAATACATGAATAACAGGAACAATTATTCTATTCTTAGTAATAGCAACAGCATTTATAGGATACGTCTTACCATGAGGACAAATATCATTTTGAGGAGCAACAGTAATTACAAATTTATTATCAGCAATTCCTTATATTGGAACAGACATTGTCCAATGAGTTTGAGGAGGATTCGCAGTAGATAACGCAACATTAAACCGATTCTACACATTCCACTTTGTATTACCATTTATTGTTATAGCAATAGTTATAATTCATCTATTCTTCCTTCATCAAACAGGATCTAACAACCCAATTGGATTAAATAGAAACATTGATAAAATTCCATTCCATCCCTACTTCACTTACAAGGATATAATTACATTCATCATCCTAATAATAATTCTTATCATATTATGCTTAATTGACCCTTATATATTAGGGGATCCTGATAATTTTGTACCAGCTAACCCTCTAGTAACACCAATTCATATTCAACCAGAATGATATTTTCTATTTGCATACGCAATTTTAAGATCTATTCCTAATAAATTAGGAGGAGTTATTGCATTAGTTATATCAATTAGAATTTTAATAATTATACCATTCTATAATAAAACAAAGTTCCGAGGAAACCAATTCTATCCAATAAATCAAATCATATTCTGAATTATAGTAATCGTAATTTGTCTATTAACATGAATTGGAAAACGACCAGTAGAAGAACCGTATATCATAACAGGACAAATTTTAACAATTATCTATTTCTCATATTTCCTATTTAACGTACACATCGCAAAAATATGAGATACATTAATTAAAACATAAGTTAATTAGCTTAAGAAAAGCAAATGTTTTGAAAACATAAGAAAAGAAGTTCAATTCTTCTATTAACTTTTAAATTCTTAAAAAATTTAATTAAATAATTGAGAAAAATATAACCCTTAAACCAATAAAAAAAAATAAAAAATTTAAAGACAAAGGTAAATAACTCTTTCAAGCCAAATATATAAGCTTATCATAACGAAAACGAGGTAAAGTACCACGAACCCATACAAAAAAAAAAGAGACTAAAGAAAGCTTGAAAAAAAAATAAAAAGAATAAAAATCACCACCCAAAAAAATTAATGAAAATAACATTCTCATAAAAATAATTCTAGAATATTCAGCAAGGAAAATTAAAGTAAAACCACCAGCTCCATACTCAATATTAAACCCAGAAACCAACTCGGACTCTCCTTCAGCAAAATCAAACGGAGTCCGGTTAGTTTCTGCTAAACAAGAACCAAAGAAAGATAAAGCTAAAGGGAAAGAAAAAACAATAAATCAACAATATAATTGAAAATTCATAAAATCAAGCATATTAAAACTACCAATTAAAATAATTAATGATAATAAAATTAAAGCTAATCTTACTTCATAAGAAATAGTTTGAGCAACAGAACGTAAAGAACCTAATAATGAATAATTTGAATTAGAAGATCAACCAGCAATTATTAATGTATAAACTCTTAATCTAGTACAACATAGAAAAAATAAGAAACCATAAGGAAAAGAACATATATAAGTTAAATAAGGAAAAATAACTCAAATTAACAAAGAAATTATTAAATTAAAAACAGGAGAAAAATAATATAAAAAATAATTAGATATAAAAGGAATAGGTTGTTCCTTACAAATTAATTTAATAGCATCACTAAAAGGTTGAGGAATACCTAAAAACCCAACCTTATTTGGACCTTTTCGAATTTGAATATACCCTAATACCTTACGCTCCATTAAAGTTAAAAAAGCAACTCTAATTAAAACACAAATAATTAATAATAAAAAATTTAAAACAAACATAAATAAATCATATATTATCAATACTATTTGTAGAAAAAATCTACATAAATGAATTCTAAATTCAACACACTTATCTGCCAAAATAGTAAATAATTAATTTTAATCAATAAATAAAAAATATTTTTATTATATGGTCCTTTCGTACTAATATAATAATAATTATTCTTAGGATAGAAACCGACCTGGCTCACGCCGGTCTGAACTCAGATCATGTAAGAATTTAAAGGTCGAACAGACCTAATTATTGAGCTACTACACCCATAATTAATCTTAATCCAACATCGAGGTCGCAATCCATTTTACCGATAAGAACTCTAAAAAATGATTACGCTGTTATCCCTAAGGTAACTTAATCTTATAATCACAAATTATGGATCAAATAAACATAAATCAATGATTTTATAATGAAGAGTTTAATTATTCTTCATGTCACCCCAACAAAACAATAAAAATTAACATTAAAAAATAAACTATATAATAAAAATTAATTTATAAATGTAAAGCTCTATAGGGTCTTCTCGTCCTCAAGAAATATTTAAGCCTTTTAACTTAAAAGTTAAATTCTAAAAATTATTAAGAGACAGTCAATTTCTCGTCAAACCATTCATTCCAGTCCCCAATTAAGAAACTAATGATTATGCTACCTTTGCACGGTCATAATACCGCGGCCCTTTAAATTAATCAGTGAGCAGGTAAGACTTCAAAATATTATCAAGAAGACATGTTTTTGTTAAACAGGCGGAAATTTATATTGCCTAGTTCCTTATAATAAATTTTATAAAAATAAAATAAAACAAAATAATTATACTAATTCCATCATTATTACAAAAACTTTAAAATTAAATTCATCATCTTAATAAACAACCTAAAATAATTATAAAATCTAAACAAAAAATAATGAACTATAACGTAATCAAAAAATAGCTGGTACTAAGCTTATTATTAAATACTTCAATTAATAAATTATAGGTTATTAATTTTTAGAGCTTATCCCCTAAAAAATTAATAAATTAATACTTTATACTAAAAAATTAAATAAAAGCATTAATTTTAAAAAATTAAATTTTTTCTTAAGAAACTAAATATATTAGGAAACGAATAACATTTCATTTCTATAAATAAATTAATAATATTTATGAAACAATAAATATCATTTATTCATAGATCAACCTAAATTGAGATTAATTTATAAAAATCAAAATTTTGATAAACCCTGATACAAAAGGTAAAGAAAATAAATCCTACTTATTATAATTTAAATTAAAAATTATTAATTCAATAACATTACTAGTAAAATATAATTAAAAAAATCATTTCAATAAAATATACTAAGACAAAAATAAATAAAATTATTTTTATTAAATTAAGTAAACATCAAAAAAACTAAATAATAAAATAAATTATTCAAGACATCCTGAATTGCACAGAACTAAAAATCAGCGTAAATGAATCACTCTACTAAAAAGCTATGTCTTGAATAAACTTACTAGATACACTTTCCAGTACATCTACTATGTTACGACTTATCTCATATTAAAAGATATAAAATTTTAATCAATAACGAGAGTGACGGGCGATGTGTACACACTTCAGAGCCAATATCAGTTAAATTAAATAATTTAAATTACTATCAAATCCACCTTCATTAAAATATTTCAAAATTAAATCCATAATAAAAAAAAATTATTGTAACCCATCATACACTTAATTATAAGCTGCACCTTGACCTGAAATAAATTTTAATAAAAAAACAAGAAAATTTTTTCTCCAAAAAGATTTTCTGATTAACGGAGATATACAAACAAATAAATTAAGTAAAGTAAATCGTGTACTATCAATCATGAGATAGGTTCCTCTGAATGGAATGAAATACCGCCAAATTCTTTGGGTTTAAAGACCTTAACTAATAATACCCAGGTAAAACAAAATTTACATTTAAAATAATAGGGTATCTAATCCTAGTCTATTTTATAAATTTCATAGGTTCAAAATTAAGAGCAAATAAATAAAATAAAATTTCACCTAATAATTAATTATTAAAACTCAAAATAATTTATAACTACATTAACCAAAAATATTCACTTGTATTAATCGTATAACCGCGGCTGCTGGCACGAAATATGCCAATACTTTATCAATTACTAATTCCAAAATAACTTGATAATTAAATTTAATTACTATAAATAAATAGAACATTTAGTTTAACAAAACTTATATATAATATAAAGAAAAAGTGAATAAATAAGCAAGAATAAAACTTTAGAATATAAACCAAACACATACAATAAAAAATAACCTAAACAAAACATATGTATATTAAACACACATAGAATAAAAACAAAAATTAACATTAAAAAACACAAAAATTTATAGAATAATACTACCCCCTATATTATACAACAACAAAAAACTCTCTTAGAATATAAACCAAACACATACAATAAAAAATAACCTAAACAAAACATATGTATATTAAACACACATAGAATAAAAACAAAAATTAACATTAAAAAACACAAAAATTTATAGAATAATACTACCCCTATATTATACAACAACAAAAAACTCTCTTAGAATATAAACCAAACACATACAATAAAAAATAACCTAAACAAAACATATGTATATTAAACACACATAGAATAAAAACAAAAATTAACATTAAAAAACACAAAAATTTATAGAATAATACTACCCCTATATTATACAACAACAAAAAACTCTCTTAGATATAAACCAAACACATACAATAAAAAATAACCTAAACAAAACATATGTATATTAAACACACATAGAATAAAAACAAAAATTAACATTAAAAAACACAAAAATTTATAGAATAATACTGCCCTCAGCAGTACAGCAAAAACTTCTTTATTATATATTATAAAGATAAATATGGAACTCTTATTCCAATAAATGTATTATAGTATCTTTCTTTATTATTTAATCTTTCTTTTCACTAATAATAAAGAAAGATTAAATAATATAAATTATTTAATTCAATATAATATGTAATTTAACATTATAGTTAATAATATACAATTAAATTTGTTATATTAATTAATATGAAATTATATTATATTAAATATAATTAATTTAAATAAATAATAATATTATATAATTAATATATGTAATTAAATATATATTAAAATAATATAATATATTTAAATTATATTGATTATATCATATATTTATAATGTAAAATATTTAATTACATTATATTAAATATTTTATTATATAATCATTTCTTTTGCCTTAAAAAATAGGTAGCTACAACTTTTGATAAATGTATAAATTTAAATAATCAATTAATATTAATTAAATAAAACTTATAAGGATATATTTAATTAGATATGATATATTGATATAAATCATTTATATTATATATTAATAAAAATATAAAAAAAAGTCAGATAAACAACAAATTTTATAACTATTAAAGAAATAAACCAATTTTTAAAATAAAAAAAGGAACTTTTAATTTATATATAAAATA